ATCAGCAACAACTGGTTTTATTACGGGACAGCTCATGATGTTCATATCGATCTATTATGCGCCTCTGCATCTAGCATTGGGTAGACCTCATACAATAACTGTCCTAGTTCTACCGTATCTTTTGTTGAATTTCTTCTGGAACAATCACAAAAACTTTTTTTATTATGGATCTACTACCAGAAATTCAATGCGTAATCTCAGCATTCAATGTGTATTCCTGAATAATCTAATTTTTCAATTATTCAACCATTTCATTTTACCAAGTTCAACGTTAGCCAGATTAGTCAACATTTATATGTTTCGATGCAACAACAAGATGTTATTTGTAACAAGTAGTTTTGTTGGTTGGTTAATTGGTCACATTTTATTCATGAAATGGGTTGGATTGGTATTATTCTGGATACGGCAAAATCATTTTATTCGATCTAATAAGTATAAGTACCTTGTGTCAGAATTGAGAAATTTTATGCCTCGAATCTTTAGTATTCTCTTATTTATCACCTGTGTCTACTATTTAGGCAGAATGCCGTCGCCTATTTTCACTAAGAAACTGAAAGAAACCTCAGAAATGGAAGAATGGGGAGAAAGTGAGGAAGAATGGGGAGAAAGTGAGGAAGAATGGGGAGAAAGTGAGGAAGAATGGGGAGAAAGTGAGGAAGAAAGCGATGTAGAAACAACTTCCGAAACGAAGGAGACTAAACAGGAACAAGAAGATCCGGTTTACGAAGATTCTTATCTTGATACCTATCAAGATAATTGGGAATTGGGAAGACTTAAACTTAAAGAAGAGAAAAATGAAAAGACTTATTTCTGCTTTGAAAAACCTCTTGTGACTTTTCTTTTCGATTATAAACGATGGAATTGTCCATTGCGATATATAAAAAATGATCAGTTTGAAAATGCTGTACGAAATGAAATGTCACAATATTTTTTTTATACATGTCCAAGTAATGGGAAACAAAAAATATCTTTTACATATCCACCCAGTTTATCGACTTTTTCGGAAATGATAGAACGAAAAATGTCTTTGTACACGACAAAAAATTTATCCCATGGAGACCTGTATAATTATTGGGTTTATACCAATGAACAAAAAAAATACAACTTGAGCAATGAATTAATAAGTCGAATAAAAGCTCTAGAAAAAGAAAAAAAAAAAAAGGGATTTCTTGCTCTAGATATGAGGACTAGATTTTGCAATCATAAGAATAAAAAAAAATGCTTGACCAAAACATATGATCCTTTATTGAGCGGACCATACCGTGGAGCAATAAAAGATTTCGATTTACATACAATTATGGAGGATTCCATAAAAAGTCTTTGGATAAATAAGATCCATGAGCTATTTCCTAATAATTTCCGAGAATTTGAACATCAAAAGAATTCACTTGGTGATGGTAAATCATTTTTTAATTATATCGGTAATTTCTTAACCTCATTTTCTTTTGAATTCACACCCAATTTTTCTTTGAAAAACTGTTCTTTATTGGCAGAACAAAGAAAAATTGATTCAGAAAGTCAAGCAAAATCTTGGAAATTTGTATTCGATATAATGACAATTGATCAAAATGATCAAACAACTATAAATGAATCTATTGGAATAGAAGAAATCAGTAAAAAGGTTTCTCAATGGTCATATGAATTGACCAATCTTCTGGAAAAACTGGAGGAAGAAAATGAGGAAAAATCGATAGAAGATCTTGAAATTCGTTCAAGAAAAATCAAACGTGTGATGATTTATACTGATAATAATATCAATTTATTGACTTTTTTTACTAATAATACTAGTAATAATGATCAAATAGAAGATGTAGCTTTGATACGCTACCCGCAACTATCGGATTTTCGTAGGGATATAATAAAAGGATCCATGCGTACTCAAAGACGTAAAACAGTTATTTTGCAAATATTTCACGCAAATCCGCATTCCCCGCTTTTTTTGGATCGAATAGACAAAATATTTTTTTTTTGTTCTTATGATATCTCTAAAATGATGAATCTCATTTTTAGGAATTCGGTCGAGAGAAAACCGGAATTGAAAATTTCCAATTTTGAGAAGGAAAGGACAAAAGAAGAGAAAAAAAATGAGGAGAAAAATAAGGAAAATGGCCGGATAGCAGCAGCAGAAAGTTGGAAAAACATTCTATTTGGTCAAGCAATAAGAAGTTCAATCTTAATAGCCCACTCTCTTCTTAGAAAATACATTGTATTGCCTTCATTGATAATAGCGAAAAATATTGGCCGTTCGTTATTACACGAATTGCCCGAGTGGTATGAGGATTGGAAGGAATGGAAGAGAGAAAGACATGTTAAATGCAACTATAATGGTGTTGAATTATCGGAAACAGAATTTCCCCAAAATTGGTTAACAGAGGGTATTCAGATAAAGATTCTATCTCCTTTCTATATTAAACCTTGGCGAAGATCTAAAATACGATCTCATCATAGAGATCCAATGAAAAAAAAAATAAAAAAAGAGAATTTTTATTATTTAACAGTTTGGGGAATGGGAGCAGAAGCTCCTTTTGGTTCTCCCCGAAAAGGACCTTCTTTTTTTGAACCCATTTATAAAGAACTCCTAAAAAAACTTTTGGAAGGAAAAAAGAATTCTTTTTTCSTTYSAAAAGTTTTTAAAGAAAAAAAAAAATGGGTTATCAAAATAGTTCTAGTTATAAAACAAAAAATGAAGGAAAAAGTAAACCCCATTTTCTTATTTGAATCGAGGAAGGTAAAAGTATATAAACCGAATGAAAATGTAAGAGATTCTAAAATAAATAATAAGATTATTCGCAGATCAACCATTCGAGTTCGATCCATGAATTGGGCAAATTACTCACTCATAGAAAAAAAAATAAAGGATGTTGCTGATAGGATAGTCACAATCAGGAATCAAATAGAACTAGAACGAATCACAAAAGACAAGAAAAAAATAGTTCTAACTTGTGATGATAAAAAATCGGAATCACAGAAACATATTTTGCAGATATTTAAAAGAAAAAAGATCCGATTTATACGTAAATTAAATCTTTTTATGAAATCATTCATTGAAAAAATATACATAGATACCTTTCTACGTATGATTACTATTTTTAGGATCAATGTACAACTTTTCCTTGAATCAATAAAAAAAATTATCGAAAAATCGATTTACAACGATGAAACAAATCGAAAAGGAATTGATAAAAGAGATCAAAATAGAATGAACTTTATTTCGACTATAAAAAAATCGTTTTCTAATACTAATATCAGTAATAATTATTATTATAATTTTGATTTATCCTACTTATCCCAAGCATATGTATTTTACAAATTATCACAAACCCAATTACTTAACAAGTATCACTTGAGATCTGTACTTCAATATACCAGGACCCATTCTTTTATTAAGGATAAAATCAAGGATTATTGTATGACTATGACACGAGGAATATTTGATTCCAAATCAAAGCAAAAGAAAATTTATAAGTCTGGGAAAAATGAATGGAAAAACTGGTTAAAGGGCCATTATCAATACAATTTATCTCAGACAAAATGGTCTCGATTAGTACCTCAAAAATGGCGAAATAGAATCAATCAACGCTCTATGATTCAAAATAAAAACTCAATTAAATTTGATTCACATAAAAAAGAAAAAGACCAATTAATTCATTACATGAAGCAAAATTACTATGCGATGGCAGTGGATTCATTGACGAGTCAAAAAGAAAAATCTAAAAAACACTACAGATATTCTCTTTTATCACATAAATATATGAATTATGGGAATAGGAAGGACTCATATATTTATGAATCAACATTACAAGTAAAAGGAGACCAAGAAATTCCATACAATTTCAATACACTGAAACCCGAATTATTTTATGTATTGGTAAGTATACCTATTAGTAATTATCTAGAAGAGGAATATATTATTGCTACACATAAAAATCTGGATAGAAAATATTTTGATTGTAGAATTCTCCCTATTTGTCTTAGAAAAAATATCGACATTGAGACCTGGACCAATACGCATATCAGCACCAAAATTGAGAAAAATACTAAGACTGAAATTTTTATCAAAAAATGGAAAAAAAAAGATTTTTTTTCTAAGACAATTCATCAAGGAATTAAACCATCCAATCAAAAAAGTATTTTTTTTGATTGGATGGGAATGAATCAAGAAAAGGTTTATCGTACCATATCAAATCTAGTTGATGCATATAGGATTAAACCATGGATCATACCAATCAAATTTCTTCTTTTTAATTTTTATTTCTATGAAAATATTAGTAAAAATAAAAAAAATCTTCAGATATTACAAGAATATCTTAAATTAGAAAATTTCAACCAAGAAAAAAACGAACAAGAGGAACAAGAAAATCTTGGAGTTGAAGACAATTACGCGAGATTAGACATTAAAAAAGTTGAAAAGAAAAGGAAGGGAGGAGAACTAGAATTCTTTCTGAAAAAATATTTACTTTTTCAATTAAGATGGGATGACTCCTTGAATCAAAATATGATCAATAATATCAGGGTATATTGTCACCTACTTAGACTGATAAATCCAAGGGAAATGGCTATATCCACGATTCAAAGAGAAGAGATACGTCTGTATGAACTACTAACTCACAAAGATATAGCTATTACAGAATTGATAAAAAGGGGAGTATTGATTGTCGAACCGATTCGTTTATTTATAAAAAGGGATGGAAAATTTATTATATATCAAACCCTAGGTATTTCATTGATCGATAAAATTAAGCACCAAACTAACAGAAAATGTATAAAAAAAAGATATGTTGATAAGAAGAATTTTGATAAATCCGTTGCAAGGTACGGCAATATACTTGTGAATGGAGACAAAAGTAATTATGATTTCTTTGTTCCTGAAAATATTCTATCTCCTAGACGTCGTAGAGAATTGAGAATTCTAATTTGTTTTAATTCTCGTAATTGGAATTTTGTGGATAGAAATCTAGTATTTTGCAATGAAAGCAACATAAGAAACTCTGGAAAATTTTTGAATGAGGACAAGCATTTTAATACTAATACAGATACAAATAAATTCATTAAATGCAAATTGTTTCTTTGGCCCAATTACCGATTAGAAGATTTAGCTTGTATGAATCGCTATTGGTTTAATACCAATAATGGCAGCCGTTTCAGTATGTTAAGGATATATATGTATCCACGATTCAGAATTTGTTAATAGTATATTTCCTATATATCTGTGATATTTTTCGGTAGATGAAAGCCGAAAGATATACATATACGCTGTATTACATTCTGGTACATGACACGGATTTAATGGCGTATCAACTCAATTGAATCTAGGACGAAATCGGCAGAATCCTTGAATGTAGAAATGTATTTTCTCTTTCTTTTCTATTCTATCCAAATTTTCAATTTGGATAGAATAGAAAAGAAATAGGAAAAAATCAAAATTTTTGTGTGTACTAGATTAAAATAACTGGCATAAAGATTATTATTTTTATTTTTCCTGATCGATTCGGTAAAGTAAAATAAATCCATGGGAAAGAAAAAAAGATAGAAATTTTTTTTTATGATCAAAAATTCATTCATCTCAGTTATTTCACAAGAAGAAAAAGAAGAAAACAAAGGTTCTGTTGAATTTCAAGTATTAAGTTTCACCAGTAAGATACGTAGACTTACTTCACATTTGGAATTGCACAAAAGAGATTTTTTATCCCAAAGAGGTCTACGAATAATTCTGGGAAAACGTCAACGGCTCCTGGCTTATTTGTCAAAGAAAAATAGAGTCCGTTATAAGAAATTAATGGATCAGTTGGATATTCGGGAACCAAAAACTCGTTAATTTAATCGTTTGAATTTTTTTTTTAATAGTTATTTTATTAGATTTTTCATTTTGATGAACCTCGTTTTGAGGAATTCGTGGAATAATGAATTAAGGAAGAAAAAATATGACTATACCGGCTACAAGAAAAGATCTCATGATAGTCAATATGGGCCCTCACCACCCATCAATGCATGGTGTTCTTCGACTGATCGTTACTCTCGATGGTGAAGATGTTATTGATTGTGAACCCATATTGGGATATTTACACAGAGGAATGGAAAAAATAGCAGAAAACCGAACAATTATACAATATCTTCCTTATGTAACACGTTGGGATTATTTAGCTACTATGTTCACAGAGGCAATAACGGTAAATGCACCAGAACAATTGGAAAATGTTCAAGTACCTCAGAGAGCCAGTTATATCAGAGTAATTATGCTGGAGCTGAGCCGTATAGCTTCTCATTTGTTATGGCTTGGACCTTTTATGGCGGATATAGGTGCACAGACTCCTTTTTTCTATATTTTCAGAGAGAGAGAATTGTTATATGACCTATTCGAAGCCGCCACAGGTATGCGAATGATGCATAATTATTTCCGCATCGGAGGAGTAGCTGCTGATCTACCTCATGGCTGGATAGATAAATGTTTTGATTTCTGCGATTATTCTTTAACAGGAGTTGTTGAATATCAAAAACTTATTACACGGAATCCCATTTTTTTGGAACGAGTTGAAAGAGTGGGCATTATTGGTGGAGAGGAAGCAATAAATTGGGGTTTATCAGGACCGATGTTACGAGCTTCTGGAATCCAATGGGACCTTCGTAAGGTTGATCATTATGAATGTTACAATGAATTCGATTGGGAAGTCCAATGGCAAAAAGAAGGAGATTCATTAGCTCGTTATTTAGTACGAATAGGTGAAATGGGGGAATCTATAAAAATTATTCAACAGGCTCTAGAAGGAATTCCTGGAGGTCCCTATGAGAATTTAGAAGTCCGACGCTTTGATAGAGCAAAAAATTCCGAATGGAATGATTTTGAATATAGATTTATTAGTAAAAAACCTTCACCCAATTTTGAATTGTCGAAACAAGAACTTTATGTCAGAGTAGAAGCCCCAAAAGGAGAATTAGGAATTTATTTGATAGGGGATAATAGCATTTTCCCCTGGAGATGGAAAATTCGTCCACCCGGTTTCATCAATTTGCAAATTCTTCCTCAGCTAGTTAAAAGAATGAAATTGGCTGATATCATGACGATACTAGGTAGTATAGATATCATTATGGGAGAAGTTGATCGTTGAAATGATAATTGATACGACAGAAGTACAAGCTATCAATTCTTTTTCTACATCGGAATCCATAAAAGAAATCTATGGACTCATATGGATGTTTGTATCCATTTTTACCCTTATATTTGGAATCATAATAGGGGTACTAGTAATTGTGTGGTTAGAAAGAGAAATATCTGCAACGATACAACAACGTATTGGGCCTGAATATGCTGGTCCGTTGGGAATTCTTCAAGCTCTAGCGGATGGGACTAAATTACTTTTTAAGGAGGACCTACTCCCATCTAGAGGAGATATTCGTTTGTTTAGTGTCGGACCGTCTATAGCGGTCATATCAATTCTACTAAGTTATTTAGTAATTCCTTTTGGATACCGCCTTGTTTTAGGTGATCTCAGTATAGGTGTTTTTTTATGGATCACCATTTCAAGTATTGCCCCTATTGGGCTTCTTATGTCAGGATATGGCTCGAATAATAAATATTCTTTTTCAGGTGGTCTACGAGCTGCTGCTCAATCTATTAGTTATGAAATACCATTAACTCTATGTGTGTTATCAATATCTCTACGTGTGATTCGTTGGAATATGAACTTTTACCTCTTTCCTAGAAATAAATAAAGAAAAGAGGTTGAATGTATTGAATAGATATTTTTTTTATTCATCGATGAGTTAAACCAGATAGTTATATGAGTGAAACAAAACAGCTTATAAATTTGCAGTAAGAAGAGAAAATCTCATTCCCTATGTACAAGAATGAAATTAAAGTAAACATAAAGCAGCGTAAACTGTTTACCCCAAGATTGAGATTCTTTGATTAGTCATCATATCTTGAAGCGGGTGCAAAAGATCAACTGTATGGAGTTTCCACTACTGCCTTGTATGTATTAACATACCGGGGATCAATCAAAAATCGGTGGACAGTTAGGAACACCAAGGTACACAAAGGATTAGTAATGGGGATAATGTAAGGTATCAAAAAAAGAGATATTTCTGCATAAAACGAATCATAATAAGGGCTTTAAGTTGGTAGAAATGATCAAGAAGTATCTCCCTACGATTCCGATCTCGAGTATGCTCCTATTCACTGATTAAAGAAATGACTATCAAGAACGAATTAATCCTTTATTTTTTTTTTTTTTCTAAATACCTTCTTCTGAGACAGAAGAACAGGAACAAAAGAAATGGAATGCAATAATCGAATGAATGAATAAAAATTTTTATAAAATAAAAAAAAAAGATCTTTATTTATTCTTTCTTTCCTATATCCGTATTCATACATACGGAATTCTTATCATTATTCATGAACTAATGCCTATATATATATATGTATTGATAACGAATATTTTATTGAAAGATTAAGTTATTACCGAACAAAGAAAAATTATCATTATAAGGATGAGATCAATTCGGAAGCACTTTTTTTCTTATTCTAGCGGACAGAATTCCATTGGTCTAATTTGGGACTCTCCAATGTATCTTTATTCGATCTATCCGGGTGAAAATACCGAACCAGTCCTTACATTTATTTGTGGCCATAGAGGAGCCGTATGAAGCTGAAGTTTCATGTACGGTTTTGTAATAGCGATGGGAACAGTGATGTTATTATCGACTATGATTATCTAATAGTTCAAGTACAGTTGATATAGTTGAAGCACAGTCAAAATATGGTTTTTTGGGGTGGAATCTGTGGCGTCAACCTATAGGGTTTATTGTTTTTCTAATTTCTTCTCTAGCCGAATGTGAGAGATTGCCATTTGATTTACCGGAAGCAGAGGAGGAATTAGTAGCAGGTTATCAAACCGAATATTCAGGTATCAAATTCGGTTTATTTTATATTGCTTCTTACCTAAATCTATTACTTTCTTCATTATTTGTAACAGTTCTTTACTTAGGTGGGTGGAATTTTTCTATTCCGTACATATGTATTCCTGAACTTTTCGGAATAAATAAAATGGCCGGAGTTTTTGGAATTACAATTGGTATCTTTATTACATTAGCTAAAGCTTATTTGTTTCTGTTCATTCCTATCACAACAAGGTGGACTTTGCCTAGGATAAGAATGGACCAGCTATTAAATCTTGGATGGAAATTTCTTTTACCTATTTCTTTAGGTAATCTATTATTGACAACTTCTTCCCAACTTGTTTCACTATAAATAAGAAAATACGATAACGATATTCCAGATTCATAACCTCTTTCAAACAAGAGAAAGAAACATCAATTTATTCCTGGATATTTACAATATGTTCTCTATGGTGACTGGGTTCATGAATTATAGTCAACAAACAATACGAGCTGCAAGGTATATTGGTCAAAGTTTCGTAATTACCTTATCCCACACAAATCGTTTACCTATAACTATTCAATATCCTTATGAAAAATCGATCACATCAGAGCGTTTCCGTGGTCGAATCCACTTTGAATTTGATAAATGTATTGCTTGTGAAGTATGTGTTCGTGTATGCCCGATAGATCTACCCGTTGTTGATTGGAGATTTGAAAGAGATATTAAAAAAAAACAATTGCTTAATTATAGTATTGATTTTGGGGTCTGTATATTTTGTGGTAATTGTGTCGAGTATTGTCCAACAAACTGTTTATCAATGACTGAAGAATATGAACTTTCTACTTCTGATCGTCACGAATTGAATTATAATCAAATTGCTTTGGGTCGGTTACCAATGTCAATAATTGGAGATTACACAATTCAAACAGTTATGAATTCGACTCAAATCAAAATAGACAAAGATAAACCCTTTGATTCAAGAACGATTACCAATTACTAAGATTTTGTTTTGATATAAAAGACCCAAGCTTTTTTTATTTTGTTTGGTCAGTAACTACAAATAATAACTAATAATTATTGATTGTTGAGAATTATTCTTTAATTTAAACTGAGAATATATTTTTCGTGATGATTTCGAAATATACAATCCCCATTACTCTTTTCTCGATAATTTTATCTATATCTACATTAATCTATATAAAAAAAAAGTTTTAATTCAATTAGGAATGTATCATATACAAGAAAAAAAATGGGGCAACCCCTTTTCCTTTCCTGGACCATTCAGTAAGGTCATGAAATATTTCGACTTATTTATTAATTTATTATTTTAATAATGGATTTACCTGGACCAATACATGATATTCTTGTAGTATTTTTTGGATCAGTTCTTGTATTAGGAGGTCTGGGAGTAGTATTACTTACCAATCCCATTTTTTCTGCCTTTTCGTTGGGATTGGTTCTTGTTTGTATATCCTTATTCTATATTCTATCGAATTCCTATTTTGTAGCTGCCGCACAGCTCCTTATTTATGTTGGAGCTATAAATGTCTTAATCATATTTGCTGTAATGTTCATGAATGGTTCAGAATATTCCAATGATTCCTATTTTTGGACCATTGGAGATGGGGTCACTTCACTGATTTGTACAAGTATTCTTTTTTCACTAATTACTATTATCCCAGATACGTCATGGTACGGAATTTTTTGGACTACAAGATCAAGCCAGATTATGGAACAGGACCTAATAAGTAACATTCAACAAATTGGTATTCATTTATCAACAGATTTTTATCTTCCGTTTGAACTCATTTCCATAATTCTTTTAGTTTCCTTGATAGGTGCAATTACTATGGCTCGTCAATAATAAATACTTAGAATTTAATTCTAAATAAATAACTAAATAAATAAAATAAATGGAAAGGTTTAAGGTTTTTATAAGGTTTTTAATTAAACCTATCTATTGCCAATACCTTCTTTTATTCTGTAATCGTTCTATTCTAATCAATCGAATCGGTTGAATTGTTGTTCATATTGAAATGAATCGAGATTGATAAGGAGTTAGTCAATGATGTTCGAGCATGTACTTTTTTTGAGTGTCTATTTATTCTCTATCGGTATCTATGGATTGATCACAAGTCGAAAGATGGTTAGAGCACTTATGTGTCTTGAGCTTATACTCAATTCGGTTAATATCAATCTCGTAACATTTTCAGATATATTTGATAGTCGCCAATTAAAAGGCGACATTTTCTCAATCTTTGTTATAGCTGTTGCGGCTGCTGAAGCAGCTATTGGGCTAGCTATTGTTTCATCAATCCATCGTAACAGAAAATCAACTCGTATCAATCAATCGAATTTGTTGAATAATTAGTTATGATCATAAGATACATAATATCACATAGAATATTAATCTATTAGATATTATATATTATAATTTTATTATTATTTTATTATAATTTTATTATTTTAATTTTTTTTGATTATAATTTTTATTATTATTATATTATTATTATAAATATTTATTATTATACTAAATATATATTTTATATATATTATATATATATAAAATATATATATATATTTNNTATATATATTTAGTATTGAATTAATTTACTATTGAATAATAAATATTTTCATATTGAATAAATACTTTGAATTAATATTGAAATATTGACCAATTTCATTTGTTGGTCAATTTGAATTCACATGTGCAACTCGCATGATCATGGTTGTTGGAAGAGAAATCAAAGTCTCTTGGACTTTTCTCATGAACAGGTTTAGAAATATATTGATTCTTAAAATTTTGATAAACCACTGCTTCGTCTGGTGTCTACAATATAAATGTATGATTCATTTACTACTAATTTTATTTTACCAGATCGAAAATTTTTTATGCTCAAAGCTGGAATTTATAGATCCAATGTCACATTCAGTAAAAATTTATGATACATGTATAGGGTGTACTCAATGTGTACGAGCCTGCCCCACAGATGTATTGGAAATGATACCTTGGGACGGATGTAAAGCTAAGCAAATTGCTTCCGCACCAAGAACCGAGGACTGTGTAGGTTGTAAGAGATGTGAATCCGCCTGCCCAACAGATTTTTTGAGTGTCCGTGTTTATTTATGGCATGAAACAACTCGCAGCATGGGTCTATCTTATTGATACATTACAAAAAACTCCACTTGAATCATTTGATTCCTCTTTACCGACAAAAGCCCGTACTCGATAAAATTTATTATTTCGAGCACGGGTTTTTCTGGTCAAAACATATCTTGTCTTTATCACGAGTTATTTTCCTTGGTTAACAATACTTGTAGTTTTGCCGATATTCGCGGGTTCCTCAATTTTCTTTTTTCCTCATAGAGGAAATAAGATGTTTAGATGGTATACTATTTGTATATGTTTATTAGAACTCCTTCTAACAACCTATGCATTCTGTTATCATTTCCAATTGGACGATCCATTAATCCAATTGGAAGAAGATTATAAATGGATAGATATTTTTGATTTTCACTGGAGACTGGGAATCGATGGACTTTCCATAGGACCAATTTTACTGACAGGATTTATCACTACTTTAGCTACTTTAGCAGCTTGGCCAGTTACGCGAAATTCGCGATTGTTCTATTTCCTGATGTTAGCAATGTACAGCGGTCAAATAGGATCATTTTCTTCTCGAGACCTTTTACTTTTTTTCATCATGTGGGAGTTAGAATTAATTCCTGTTTACTTACTTTTATCCATGTGGGGAGGAAAAAAACGTCTCTACTCGGCTACAAAGTTTATTTTGTACACAGCAGGGGGTTCTATTTTTCTCTTAATAGGAGTTCTAGGTATGGGTTTATATGGTTCCAATGAACCAACATTAGATTTTGAAAGATTAGCTAATCAATCATATCCTGTGGCATTGGAAATAATATTATATTTTGGTTTCTTTATTGCTTATGCTGTCAAATCGCCGATTATACCCCTGCATACATGGTTACCAAATACCCATGGAGAAGCACATTACAGTACATGTATGCTTCTAGCTGGAATCTTATTAAAAATGGGAGCATATGGATTGATTCGGATCAATATGGAATTATTACCTCACGCTCATTCTATATTTTCTCCCTGGTTGGTAATAGTTGGAGCGATGCAAATAATCTATGCAGCTTTAATTTCTCTCGGTCAACGCAATTTTAAAAAGAGAATAGCCTATTCCTCTGTATCTCACATGGGTTTTACAATTATAGGAATTGGTTCTATAACCGACATGGGACTCAATGGAGCCATTTTACAAATACTCTCTCATGGATTTATTGGTGCTGCACTTTTTTTCTTGGCAGGAACGAGTTGTGATAGAACACGTCTTGTTTATCTCGACGAAATGGGAGGGATATCCATCCCAATGCCAAAAATATTTACCATGTTCAGTAGTTTCTCGATGGCTTCTCTTGCATTGCCAGGAATGAGTGGTTTTGTTGCGGAATCGGTAGTATTTTTGGGAATAATTACTAGTCCAAAATATCTTTTAATCCCCAAAATACTAATTACTTTTGTAATGGCAATTGGAGTGATATTAACTCCTATTTATTTATTATCTATGTCACGTCAGATGTTCTATGGATACAAGCTATTCAATGTTCCACACTCTAATTTTTTGGATTCTGGACCACGAGAACTATTTGTTTCAATTTGTATCTTTCTACCCATAATAGGGATTGGTATTTATCCTGATTTCGTTCTCTCGTTATCAGTTGACAGGGTACAAGCTATCCTATCTAATTACTTTTATAGATAGTGTTTCATTAATGAGACAAAAAGTCTTATAATTCTTTAATTTTAAGATTTTTTTAAATCGTTCGCTGTACAATGCAAAAAAAGAAAGTGAATTAGAATTGTAATGAGATGCATTTCGAGTTTTTGTTTTGACAGGTTGTCAAAACAAAAACTCGAACAAGCAAACTTTCGTTATATATGGGACGATATTCTTATGTATTTTTCATGTAGCTTATTCAATTAGGTGTTAATGTGAATGAACCATAACTATGTAAACCTATTCCTAATAGATTGACCCCAAAATAGCATATCCAAATTATAAAAAACCCTATAGAAGCTATAAGTGCCGAGTTCGTACCTTGTAAACTTTGATTTGTTCTAGTATGTGAATAAATCGCGAATATGGTCCAAGTAATAAATGCCCAAGTTTCCTTCGGGTCCCAACTCCAATAAGATCCCCATGCTTCATTGGCCCATACTGCTCCACAAAGAATGCCTATGGTTAAAAAGGTAAACCCTAAACTAATCATACGATAACTCCAATAATCCAAACGTTGAGTCAATTGATATTTGTAATAATTTTGAAATGAAAGAAAAGAAGGGTTTTTAAAAACCCTTCTTCTTTTTTCATTCAAGTATTTAATCTCACCAAAGAAAAATGATCTAATTAAGAAATTATTGCTTTTACAAAAAAAATTGATGTTGTTTCGAAATGTAATGATTAGAAGAGCAATTGATAATAACGATCCGCATAAAAGAGCTGCATAGCTCAATAACATCATACTTACGTGCATCATTAACCACTGAGATTGTAGAGCGGGTACTAATATTGCGGATTGATGCATTTCAGTTGAAAGACCCGACGTAGCGAAGCCTTGAGTAAAAATAGTACTTGGGGTAGTTATTATGCTTAAATCATTTTTATGGTTCAATTTCTTGGAAATTATATGAATAATAAATAAACTACATGAAAGGAAGATTAATGACTCGTATAAATTACTTAACGGAAAATGTCCCGAAGAAATCCAACGAGAAATTAATAATCCTGTTATAGAGAAAAAGGTGGCTATCATCCCCTTTTCCGATGAATCACGTAATCCTACGATTTCGTAGACTAATAAGTTCATGAAATGAATCGTAATCACAATTGAAATGATCGAAAAAGAGATATGAGTTAATATATGTTCTAAAGTCACAAATATCATAAAAAAGTGTCCCATTACAGAATTGAAATCGGAAATTGAATACATTATAGGATACATTGTGTCTCTTTTAGAGGATGCCGCCACTCGGACTCGAACCGAGATGCTCTAGCACTGCTTCCTAAGAGCAGCGTGTCTACCGATTTCACCATGGCGGCTTACTTGAAATAATAATATTCAATTCATGTTGAATCGTCAAGAATCAAGGATTCAATATAGTCTAGGAAACATTAGAATCGATGAAAAAAGACTCGTTTAAATTCATATTTGAATCTTCATTCAATAAAATAATCCTTAGTTAGTATCGTCCTAGGTTCAGTTTTAACAATCAACTTTCACGTACTATAAACTAAGTTCCCCCGATACAGTTGAAATTTTGATAGTTTTGCTCTCAGTCGAGGGATAGAATTAAGAATTGTCCTTTTTCTTTCTATTTTTTTTTGATGATTTGTTTTTCATTTGGAATTTTTCTAACGATTCCGATACTTTAGTATCATTAAGTATTAATACTCTTCATTGTGTATATAATATAAATAAGGTAACATTTACCAAACCAATTAAGTTTTAGGCTAGGCATATAAAAAAAAGAGTTTTAATTTCTATGGCAATTGTACTATTCACAATAGAAAATCTTAATCCTATTTTTCTATTGTGAAAGGTTAATAGATAGGGAAAAATACTATTCTTAATAAGAACCCAATATACAGAAAACTCTTATTCTACATACCACAGCTAGTTATAACTAATATTGAGTAGTTCAATACATTAATTAATGTGAATCGTTCATCTTAAAAAATTTTCAGTTCTTCGGGCTATGTCAATTCCGATTATCCCAAGACTTTATTATTTGTTTGTCGCACAAAAAAACTTTTTGAATGTCCGGTGGAAACCGATTTCGCTAAAGAAAAAGCTTTTACTGCAGTTAAATATCCTTTTTTCTTCCAAATATTCCTACGAATATGTTTTTTTGACATAGAAATACATTTTTTTGGAACTGCCATTCAAAAAAGGGTTACTCATTTTTATTTATCGTTGTATGTGAAAGACATGTATTGTTCGGAATAGATCGTTTTTTTTAATCATTATCTATACTTTATTCTGTGAATAATAGTTTTTTTTTTTAACTTTCAACATTTAACATGATTTAACATTTAACATAAAATAACAAATAATATATATATATATTATTTGTTATATTTTATTATTAATGTATATATATATATTATTATATATTTTTCATTATTATTGTTTATTGTTCTTTTCGAAAGAGATAAGAATTGGTGAATCGGAAACAATTATTAATTATAAAAAAAATCTCAATTTGTTTGTTTTCTTATGGAACATACATATCAATATGCATGGATAATACCTTTTCTTCCACTTACAGTTACTATGTCAATAGGATTTGGACTTATACTTATTCCGACAGCAACAAAAAATATTCGTCGTATATGGGCTTTTCCTAGTATTTTTCTCTTAAGTATAGCTATGGGATTTTCGGCCAATCTGTCTATTCAACAAATAAATGGAAGTTTTATTTATCAATATCTATGGTCTTGGACCATAGATATTGATTTTTCCTTAGAGTTTGGATATTTGATTGATCCACTTACTTCTATTATGTCAATACTAATTACTACTGTTGGAGTCATGATTCTTATTTATAGTGACAATTATATGTCTCACGACCAAGGATATTTGAGATTTTTTGCTTATATGAGTTTTTCCAATACTTCCATGTTGGGATTAGTTACTAGTTCTAATTTGATACAAATTCATATTTTTTGGGAACTAGTGGGAATGTGTTCATATTTATTAATAGGGTTTTGGTTCACACGACCGATTGCCGCAAGTGCTTGTCAAAAAGCTTTTGTAACTAATCGTGTAGGAGATTTTGGTTTATTATTAGGAATCTTAGGTCTTTATTGGATAACAGGTAGTTTGGAATTTCGGGATTTGTTCGAAATAGCTAATAACTTGATCCATAATAATGGGGTCAGCTCCTTATTTGCTACTTTGTGTGCCTCTTTATTATTTGTCGGTGCAGTTGCTAAATCTGCGCAATTCCCCCTCCACGTATGGTTACCTGATGCCATGGAAGGACCTACTCCTATCTCGGCCCTTATACACGCCGCTACTATGGTAGCAGCAGGAATTTTTCTTGTAGCTCGGCTTATTCCCCTTTTCATAGACATACCTTATATAATGAATTTCATTTCTTTAATGGGCCTAATAACAGTACTATTAGGAGCTACTTTTTCTCTTGCTCAAAGAGACATTAAAAGAAGTTTAGCTTATTCTACAATGTCTCAATTAGGTTATATTATGTTAGCTCTAGGTATAGGTTCTTATCGAGCGGCTTTATTCCATTTGATCACTCATGCCTATTCTAAAGCTTTATTGTTTTTGGGATCTGGATCCATTATTCATTCAATGGAACCTATTGTTGGATATTCACCAGAAAAAAGTCAGAATATGGTTCTTATGGGTGGTTTAACAAGATATGTTCCAATTACAAGAACTACTTTTTTATTAGGTACACTTTCTCTTTGTGGTATTCCACCTCTTGCTTGTTTTTGGTCCAAAGATGAAATTCTTAATGATAGTTGGTTATATTCACCAATTTTTGCAATAATACCTTGTTTCACAATAGGA